AAAACACTGAAATCATAACAAAAAAATGCATTGTGTAAAAATCCATAGTTTCTTTTTTTATTCCAGTAAGAATAAGATTGTCAAGGAAATAAAAAAGGAAGAAAGAATAATAAGAAATGACATTTTTATTTTATATTTTTATATAATAAGAATGAAAATATTCCTTCGTCTTTTTGTTGTTGCTTTAATAGCAAACCTTTTTTGTTTTCAAATCAGATAAATTGTTTCAGCTAGGATTCGTTGGAACAAAAAAGGCCCGGCTAGGTAGTGACCAGGCCAGGCCACGGGAATAAAAAAGGGGCCTTTCGAACAAAATCAAAGCAAAAAGGTCCTCTTTTTTTTTTCTTTCTATTTTTTTCTTTCTATTGAATCTTTCGAGCCCTTACTTGATCTAAATGGAATTGCTAATAAAAGTTGTAGATATATAATATAGATAAAGACAGAGAAAGAAAGATTTTTTCAATCCTTATTTCATGTGTAATGTAACATAATAATTATCTTTTTCAATTGGGAGAGATGGCTGAGTGGACTAAAGCGGCGGATTGCTAATCCGTTGTACGAGTTATTCGTACCGAGGGTTCGAATCCCTCTCTTTCCGTTTTTGTTGATGACTTGATGTTTGATTTCTCTTTCAAATTTCGCCAATCCTTTTCTTTTTTTTTAGTTAAACGTGTCGAATAGATAAAAAACCCTAATAAAATTTAAAAATCAAGCAAGGAAAATGAAAAACCTCCTTTTATTCTTCACGTCCAGGATTACGCCCCGGATCATTAGATAGGAATCCAAAGATAAAGAGAGAAACAAAGAATATCACTACTGTGTAAACGAAAAGTTTGAGAGTAAGCATTACACAATCTCCAAGATATTTTTTTTGGAAAAAAAAACGAGAAAAGAGAATAGATCTTCCATTTTTATTTTATACAAAATATTTTGATACCAAGAAATGAAGTGCTTTCTAGAAACAGAAAAGAATTTCAGAAATTCAAATTCAGTTATACTAAGAGTCTTTCATTACCAAAAATTTCTTTCATACCCCCAAATTATATATTGTGGGGGACCCTAACCTAACCCCAATATTCTTTCACTGGAAAAAGGTCAGAATGGGGGATATGGGGTGAGCCAGATTTGGATTTATCGCGGCTATCCAAGACTTTCAATGTTTGAATCGAAGGTTCATACTGTAAGACTTATTTGATTTTATTAATTGTTAGAATTTTTTCTCGAATAAATCATGAATTTTCTAGGATGGTATTAAAAATCTCATCGAAAACTTACAGCAGCTTGCCAAACAAAGGCTAAGAGAAAAAAGAACAAAGGTATGACTGGCATAAGATCTACGATTGGATTCAAAAAAGCATAGGCCTCGGGCAATTTGGCGAAGAAAAGACTACTCGAAAAAAGGGCAGAATTAAGACAGATACCGATCAAACTAAAGATATTAAGCATAACAGACATTTTGTTCTTGGAGATAATTGCATTTTTATTGAGTTATTGATATAAGGAAAAATGAAGTTAAAGTACGGTAGACAAAAAATCCTTCTTTTTCTTTGAACGCACCCAATCAAAAATCCCACAATTCTCAAAGGAGAATAGAAGAAATCATACTTTCATAGAATATCTTAATTGAATTATATATAATGATCAATGAATTCAATTAAATTCTATATCTACACGCGTTAAAATCCTAGCAAGAATCTAATCTATTTTTATAAAGATTTTCTATAGATATTTGGACTGGAATTGACCAAAACCCAATACTAACATTATTCTTTATTATTGTCGAATAGAAATCTAAATGGGGCGTGGCCAAGTGGTAAGGCAACGGGTTTTGGTCCCGCTATTCGGAGGTTCGAATCCTTCCGTCCCAGGACACATCCATTCTATCAGAGTAAAGGTTGCTTTTGTAAATAACGTTCTGCTTAAAGGCCTAATATTGGATAGAATGTGATTCTTGTTTCTTTTCTGATTTTGAATGATTCTTCTCTGAATCATATCTTTTTTTCACAAACTGAACTAACTGAATCGAGTTCAAATGATATGCAGATATAACTGAATATATTTGTTTGTGATCCAGGTACGATGGGAACATAGGTCACACTTTTTTGAATTCAAATAAAGTAAAGTAGGTTGGGCTTTTCATCATATGTTCATTCCCTTCATATTGAAGGAAGTTAGTTACTTAGAAAAACCTTTCGTCTCATATCTATTTGAATTTTCAACGATCCGTTTTGAATCACAATAAGAAAGAACCTACCTTCCCTATCTTTTATTCCCTATCCATTAAACTTAAATGAGGCAGCCCAATTATTAGGTTAAGACCTCTGAATTCTAAACAAGAGACAAGAGGGGGTTATTACATTCAATCAATGGGATTAAGTCTCTTAAGACTTGGGTTAGGGTAAAATAAAAATTAGGAGCAAGGGCTTAATCTGGACTTGTTTGTCTTTGTCCCTAGATAGTTCCCTTTCCGTAAAAGGGATCTTTTTTTGATTTCTGATTCAGCATTCCCAGAGAATTGGGGGAGGGGGTAGATAGGTCTTAATCAGCAACGGGAGATATTCATTTAAATATCTGTGTATGTCCGAATCTCATTAATAACGAATCAAGTTGCATATGTAACCGATGTTTTTTGACCCTTTTAGGTATTTTTTGTTTGGCTCTAATGAATAATTGTAAATCTATGTAACGATTGAGATGGGGTAATTCATATATTTTAGTCTCTTTATACCAAGATTGCAGAAAGATTACTTAATTCCAGGTTAAACAAAAAAAAATACATATAAAATGAGGAAATGCTTAGTTTAACTTAATATGTAATATATATGTATTGTTATTATTCGATTTCGTTCTATTTTCTATTTCAGTGACAACGTTCAGTGACAATAGCCTTTCCATTTTTGTGAAAAAGAAATGTAATCCCTTAAATATTGAAATATTTAATATAGAATATCCATAACATAGGATATCCATAACAGTGACAGTTGTTCAGTCTATCTGATAGATACGAAAAACCCCTACTCATTCATCTGATTAATAAAATAAGAATCGAAAGAATAAGGACCTAAATCTTCTCTTATATCAGTCTTTTTTATCCATCTCACGAAAAAAATTGGGTTTCTTGTTCAATCTATTTATCGGCTTTAAATCATTGATGATTCAATTCGAAAAGAAAGAGATATTTATCTTTTTTTTATGATGATCAAATGTAGTCTTTACTGTAAAAATTCCAATAATGATGTCGAAATAGGAAACTTTTTCGATTATAAAAATTTTGAATGATTCCTTATGAGTTGAATCTTTGGTATTCAAAGAAGTCGGAGATGGGTCAATCTCTTCTATTGAGTCACTTGAAGATGCAGGGTTAAAAAGAATTCATTTATTCGTGTTATTTATGTTAGTTATGTTATTTCTATATTTCTGTTAGTTTGTTTTTTTTATAAAAAAAGTTGCATTCATACAATAAAATAAAAGGTGGGGTCTTGCTAAGATTGATTTCTTCAAAAAAATCTTTACCATCTATGTATAGAAGAAAAAGGGTATAGATTAATATGTCTATGTACCGACTGAACCAATGACTATTCATGATTCCATAATTGAATCAATTTCATACTGGCTCCAAATTAGAGGAATGTTATGGTAAAACTTCGTTTGAAACGATGTGGTAGAAAGCAACGTGCGACTTGAAGGACACGATCCGATGTGGATTCTTATTCTTACATCCGCCATTTTATATAGGAATGAAGGTGCTCTTGGCCCGACATCGTTTGTTCTGTTCCACTAGAACCCCTCTTTTTGTTGGGTTGTAATGTAAATAGTACATGATGGAGCTCGAGTAGTAAAGTATTGATTCATCTTTCAGGGGCAAGGATCTAGGGTTAATGCCAATCAATAAATTGGAACAACTTCGTAAGTATATCATCAATATAGAAATCGAAAGGATCCGATTCGGGCAAGTTTTCAATTCAAAAGGAAATTTTGTTGGAATTGATAAAACTCTTTCGATTCAAAGTGTTATCACGGGGAATCAACTATTCGTATGATTCTTTGATAGAAAGAAATCACAAAAGGGGTATGTTGCTGCCATTTTGTTGGAAGGATTAAGAAGCACCGAAGTAATGTCTAAACCCAATGATTTAAAACAAAGAAAAAGGATCCCAGAACAAGGAAACGCCGTTTCCATTGTCTCGATAACTGGATCAGAATAAAGAATCCAAATCCAAATAGATGATTGTATTTTAAACGAGATAAACAAAAGGGGCTTAAAGACCATTCAATAAATGAAATAAATTGCTTAAAGATTTGATTTTCTTTTGAGCTATTTGAGAATTATCCAACTTGAGTTATGAGTATAAATGATTTTTTCTTTTTTTTTCAGGAAGAACGAAGAAAAAAATGAGTGAAATCCTAGTCTAATTGATTTTATCAACCCTTTTACCATTCATTAGAATTCTATACATAGACAAAACCTCGAATCATTTTTTCTCGAGCCGTACGAGGAGAAAACTTCCTATCCGTTTCTAGGGGGGGGTATTGTTCATTTACTTACATCTATCCCAATGAGCCGTCTATCGAATCGTTGCAATTGATGTTCGATCCCGAAGAGAAGGAAGAGATCTTCGGAAAGTGGGTTTTTATGATCCGATAAAGAATCAAAGTTGTTTAAATGTTCCCGCTATTCTATATTTCCTTGAAAAAGGCGCTCAGCCTACAGGAACTGTTCGGGATATTTTAAAGAAGGCGGAGGTTTTTAAGTAACTTTGCCCTGATCAAAGGAAATTCAATTAAGGAAATAAAAAAAGGGGGGGCAGTGATTCGTATAAAATTTTGTATAACTTTTCTATACTTTGTTTTTTATTCACCCCCCCCTTTTTGCGCTATATTCGTATCTATTTATCATTGCTTCTATAGAATCTAATATTTTATAACGACAAAACCCCAGTTGGTTGATCCTAGAAATGTAAAATTCTGGCATTTCCTTCAATTGGGCGGTTTTCGTTGGA